AATAAAAAGAGTTTGATCCTGGCTCCGAATGAATGCTTTTGGTTAATCTTACACATGCAAGTTATTAAAATTTTTAATAGCGTACGGGTGAGTAATATATAAAAATAATTTTTTTGATTAAAAAATAGTTTATAAGAGATTAAGTAATAATTAATTGTAAATTGTTAATTAGCTAATAATCTCTAGTTGGTCTTTGAGGATGATCAGCCACACTGGAATTGAAAAATGGTTCAGACTAAGTTTAGGCAGCAGTGAAGAATATTGGACAATGAGAGTAATCTTGATCCAGTTAAACCAATTATGTGAAGAAGATTTTTTATTGTAAAACATTAAACATTAAACCAATAATGCTTTTTTTAATGTTTTAGTCCTGGCTAATTTCGTGCCAGCAGCCGCGGTAAAACGAGAAGGGCAAGTGTTATTCAAATTTATTGGGCGTAAAGAATTATTAGGTTGTAAATTTCTGTAAATTTTTTTTAATTATTATTAAAACTTTATTTTATAATATAGTTGATTAAATAAATTTACTTGAGTTTAAAAAAAAGATTTTAGAATTTTAAGTGTAACAGTAAAATGTAGTGATATTTAAAAGAATTCTTAAGGTAAATACAAAAATCTGTTTTAAAACTGACACTTTTTAATTAAAGTATAGGTAGCAAAAGGGATTAGATACCCCTGTAGTCTATACCCTGAACTATGAATGTTATTATTTTATATTTATATATGTTATGAATAAAAAATATTTAAATTAACGTAAAACATTTCGCCTGGGAACTACGATCGCAAGATTAAAACTCAAAGGAATTGACGGGAATTCAAACAAGCAGTGGAGCATGTGGTTTAAATCGACAATACGCGCGAAACCTTACCAATTTTTGTTATCAGGTGTTGCATGGCTGTCGTCAGTCCGTGCTTTGAAGTGTTTGGTTTATTCCAATAAACGGACGAAACTTTTATGTGTTGATTTTACATAACTTAGTAAGGATATCTTTCTAAAATGAAAATGATGACAAGTCCTCATGACCCTTATAAATTGGGCTACTTTCATGTGCTACAATATTCTTTACAAAATAAAATAAAAAATATAAATTTTTATTTAAAAAATAAGAATAATGCGGATTGTTTTCTGAAACTTGAAAATATAAAGTTGGAATTGCTAGTAATCGTTTATAAGAATGTTACGGTGAATTTGTTCTTGAATTTTGTACACACCGCCCGTCACATTATGGGAATCAAATTTACTTGAAAAATTTGAAAAAATTTGAAAGTAAAAAGAAGACTAGAATGAAGTCGTAACAAGGTAGCCGTAGGGGAACCTGCGGCTGGAACATAAAATTTCTTGATTTTTCTACTATTTCAAAAAATCTTAATAAAACAAAAAACTTTACTTATGTTATTAAATAATTTTAGTGTTTTTTTGACACTTTTTTTTATTAGTTTACTTGGAATGTTTTTTAACCAAAAAAACATTTTAATTATGCTTATGTCGTTAGAAATGCTTTTTCTTTCTGTTAGTTTTAATTTAATTTATTCTTCTTTTTATTTAGATGATATAGCAGGTCAAATATTTTCATTATTAATTTTAACTGTTGCAGCAGCAGAATCTTCGATAGGACTTGCAATTTTAGTAATTTATTATCGAATTCGTCATAATATTACAATTGAATTTATGAATTTAATGAAAGGTTAAATTTTTTTTGATTAAGGAATTAATTAATATTTTTTAAAAAAGGCATTTAAAGGAAAAATTGGTAAATTATATACATTAAGGACGAGTCGTTTCGAAAATTATAGTGAGGTTTAGACCTGTGATTTATAAATTTCCTAGTTAAAAAACAAAATTTTTTAATTACTGTAAAGTGAAACATCTTATTAACAGTTAAAATAAATCAACCGAAAAATTATAAGTAACGGTGAGTGAACATAAATTAAGTAAAAATATTTTAAAATTAATTTTAAAAATTTATTTACAGAAAAAGGTTTAAGTCCTGTAAAAATTTTTTATTAAATATTTTAAATTAGTAAAATGAGTAAAAATCATTAAGAAAAAAGGAGAACCACCTTCTAAACTTAAAAATATAATTTAATCGATAGTAAAAGAGTATTGTAAAAAAAATTTGAAAAAATTTGAAAAAATTTGAAAAAATTTGAATGTCTAATTAATTACTTGAAGTAAAAATATACGACAAGATGCTTTTTGCAGAACGAGTCAGTAAGTTAAAAGTTATAGCAAAAAATTTTATCAAAAAATGTTTTTTAAAAAGTTATAATTATTAGACCTGAAACCAAGTGATCTAATTATGAATAAGTTGCTTTTAATGTAATAATTAATTAAGGACTGAACTTTTATATGTAGCAAAATATAAAGATAATTTGTAATTAGGAGTGAAAGACTAATCAAACTTGGTTATAGCCGGTTTTTCACGAAATGTATTTTAGTACAGCATCATTTTCTAAAAAATTTTATTAATGTAAAGTAAAAAATTTTTTAAAACATAATTTTTAACTTTAAAATTAATAATTTTATAAACAATAATGATAGTCAGTCATAAGGCGAAAAGGTTTTATGACAAGAGGAAAACAATCCAGATCGTTTGTTAAGGTATTAAATTATATATAATAAAAAGGTTTTAAAAAATTCAAATATTTAAAATAGACTTAGAAGCAGTTTTTTATTTGAGAAAGCGTTTTAGCTCATTATTTCTTTTATAAAACTAAAAATTTTTGATATAAAAATATAAACCGATACAGCGAATATATTTATAAATATATGTATGGTAGTGAAACGTTTTGTTAGTTGTTTATAAAGAGTAATCAATTAAAACATACAAAAATGCGAATGCTGACATGAGTAACGAAAATTATGTAAAAATCATAATCATATAAAAAGATATAGGTTTTCAATGTACTTTGAAATTCATTGAGTGAGTCGGTTCTTAAGAATTTTTTACTAAATAGTGAGTTTGATAGATAATAAATTTATTTGATTTTTACTACTTGTATTGTTTAATTGACATAAAAAAAATTTTAATATAATTTCTTAAAAAATCTTTGATATAATAGATTAAGAATTAAGTAAAATTTTCAAGAAAAAAACAAGTAAAATAAACCGTACTAAATCCGACACAGGTTTTTTATTATGAGTGAAAAAATTATATTAAAGGAACTTGGCAAATTAATCTCGTATGTTAGCTAAAAGAGATGTCTATATAAATTAAATATAAAGTAGATAACATAAACTAAAAAGCAACGACTGGTTATCAAAACCACAGGACTCTGCTAATTTTAAAAAGATGTATTGAGTCTGAAGCCTGCCCAGTGCTTAAAAATGAAATATAAAGATTAACACACTTAATAATAAGTTTAAGTAAACGGCGGTTCTAACTATAAGAATCCTCAGGTAGCGAAATTCCTTGGCGGGTAAATTCCGTCCTGCATGAATGGCTTAACGATTGCTTTACTGTCTCTAATATAAATTCAGTGAAATTACATTATTCATGAAAATGTGAATTTTTTACAATAAGACGGAAAGACCCTAGATCCTTTACTTTTATTTTATATTGTGAATAAATTTTTTATATAAGTAGTATAAATGGGAGTAAATAACTTTTTTGAAATACCATTTTATAATATTTAGAACTAATTTAAATTTTTTTAAAGAAAGTGTAAAAAAGAAAGTTTACTTGGGATGAGTACCTCCTAAAAAGTAACGGAGGTGCACAAAGGTAAAAAAAATGTAATAGATGATTTTGCTTGATAATAAAATTAATTAATTAAGTTAGGACGAAAGTCAGTTATAGTGACCCAAATTTAAGAGTGGAATTAAATTTGTTCAACAGATAAAAGGAACTCTAGGGATAACAGATTCATCATGATTTAAAGTTCATATTGAAATCATGGTTTGATACCTCGATGTCGACTCATCTTATCCTGAAATTGCAATTAATTTCAAGGGTCTAGTTGTTCGCTAGTTAAAAAGGTACGTGAGTTGGGTTCAGAACGTCGTGAGACAGTTCGGTCCCTATCTATTGTAAATTAAAAGAATTAAAAGAATTATTTTTAGTACGAGAGGACCAAAATATATTAACCACTGGTAAATTGATTAAAATTATTATTTTATTGTCAAGTAGCTACGTTAGTTTAATTTAAATACTGAAAGAATCAATAATATAAAAATAACTTTTCAATTTTTTTGAATATTCTTTTCGAAAAAAAGATAGATCGGTCTAATTTCAATTTTTAGTAATAAAACAATTATAGATACGAATTGGTCAAAAAATTTTTTAATTAACTTAATCAAAAAAACAAAAAAAATGGCAAAAAAAATAAATTTATCTGGTAAATGTTTAGCTTTAACAACGCTTTGAATCAGTCAGTATCAACATTACGGAAAATTTTCCTTTTTTTCTATAAACGATTTTTTCTTTCTTTTTTCTTTATTGAAAATTTTTAATAAACAATTAAATTCAAATACAAAATATTTTATTACAAAAATACAAAATTTGGTATTAGCATCTCAAATATTTTTAATTATTTCATTAACTTTCATTAACAATCAGCTTTTTCTTAATTTTTACCGTTTTTTTTTTTCAATTTGAAAAAAAAATATTAGTAATCGTTTAAATTTCCAATTGTTTCTTTATTTAGAAAAAAATCAGTATTTTTCAACTAGATTTTTAAAAAGTTATATTTTGTATTTAGTTTATAATAAAATTAATTCACCAAAAAAAATATTTAATTTATTAATTTTATTACTAAAAAAAAATAAATTTCAATTGATTTCATCATTTTCAAAGAATGGTTTAAAAAAAAATATACTTATTGGATTTAAGATTCAATTAAAAGGACGTTATGAAACTACAAAAAATGAAATGGCAAGTCAAATGATTGTTAGAGATGGTAAGATCAATTCTACAAATTTAAATTACACCATTAATTTTGTAAATCATTTTTTTTATACAAAATTAGGAATCAGTAATTTAAAAGTTTGACTTTTTTATTCAGTGAAATTATAAAATTTATACTATTATTTCATGAAAAAAAATATGAATTCTCGAAGAAAACATCATTTTAAATTTTATCGTTCCATAAATTTCAAAAAGCATATCCTAAAATTTGGAACTATTGGTTTTAAGCTTGAAAAGACATGTTGTATTAATGATTTTCAAGGAAATTTTTTAAAATTTATTATTTTAAAAAATTTAAAAAAAATTTCCTTGACAAAAACAAAATTTTTTTTAAATTTAAATTATTTTTATTCAGCAACTAAACTTCCTTTAGAATCACGTATGGGAAAGGGGAAAGGAGAAATCTGCCATTTTTTTGGATATTATAAAAAAGGTTTCATTTTATTTGAAATAAAAGCAATTAAATTAATAGAAGCAATTAAATTACAAAAGCAATTAAATAAAAAAAAAATTGTAAAATTAAAAATTATTTATTAAAAAAAATGGGAGAGAAACTCAATAGGTTCGAGTGTTAGTCTGTCGCATTAAAAGGTGCGGGTTCAAGTCCCGTCTCTCTCGGTATATCAAAAAAATTTTAAATCAAAAAATAAACAAAACATTTTTTATGTTAATTAATTTACAAATGATTTCGCGTTGAATTTTTTCAACAAATCATAAAGATATTGGTACTTTATATTTAATTTTTGGTGCTTTTGCTGGAGTTATAGGAGGTTGTATGTCAATGTTAATTCGTATGGAATTAGCGCAACCAGGAAATAGCTTATTGTTAGGTAATCATCAAGTTTATAATGTTTTAATTACTGCACATGCTTTTTTAATGATTTTTTTTATGGTTATGCCTGTAATGATTGGTGGTTTTGGAAATTGATTTGTTCCAATAATGATTGGAAGTCCTGATATGGCATTTCCGCGTTTAAATAATATTTCGTTTTGATTATTACCACCATCATTATGTTTATTATTACTTTCATCTATAGTTGAAGTTGGTACTGGTACGGGTTGAACTGTTTATCCACCTTTGAGTTCTATTCAAAGTCATTCAGGAGCTTCCGTAGATTTAGCAATTTTTAGTTTACATTTATCAGGAGCGTCATCTATTTTAGGAGCAATAAATTTTATTTCCACGATTATTAACATGCGAAATCCTGGACAAACCTTTTACCGTATTCCATTATTCGTATGATCAATTTTTGTAACTGCTTTTTTATTATTACTTGCTGTTCCAGTCTTAGCGGGTGCAATTACTATGTTATTAACTGATCGAAATTTTAATACTTCTTTTTTTGATCCTTCTGGTGGTGGAGATCCAATTTTGTATCAGCACTTATTTTGGTTTTTTGGACATCCTGAAGTTTATATTCTTATCCTTCCTGGTTTTGGAATGATTAGTCATATTGTTTCAACTTTTTCAAATAAACCAGTTTTTGGATATATTGGAATGGTTTATGCAATGGTGTCTATTGGAATTTTGGGATTTATTGTTTGAGCACATCATATGTATACGGTAGGATTAGATGTTGATACTCGTGCATATTTTACTGCTGCTACAATGATTATTGCAGTACCCACTGGAATTAAAATCTTTAGTTGAATTGCTACAATGTGAGAAGGTTCAATAATTTTTAAAACACCAATGTTGTTTGCGATTGGTTTTATTTTTTTATTTACAATTGGTGGTTTAACTGGTATTGTTTTAGCAAATTCGGGACTTGATATAAGTTTACATGATACATATTATGTTGTTGCTCATTTTCATTATGTACTTTCTATGGGAGCAGTTTTCGCAATTTTCGGGGGAGTTTATTACTGATTTGGGAAAATGACAGGAATTCAATATTCTGAGGTTTTAGGTAAAATTCATTTTTGATCAACTTTCATTGGAGTAAATTTAACTTTTATGCCTATGCATTTTTTAGGTTTAGCTGGTATGCCACGCAGGATTCCAGATTATCCTGATGCATATTTTTCTTGAAATATAATTTCCTCTTATGGTTCTTATATTGCATTATTAAGTACACTTTTCTTTTTTTATTTAGTCTTTGAAGCAATTTCTTCAAAAAATATTTGTAGAAATGAACCATGAAATTTAAATGAAGTAAATGGATTTTCAAGTTTAGAATGAGTAATTTCTTCACCTCCGAGTTATCATACTTTTGAAGAAACGCCTTTAATCGTAGAGACAATTTCTAAAAATAATCAAAAATAATTTTATGAAAATTTTTTTTTTAATAATTTTTATTCTTAATTCTTTTAATAATAGTTTTTGTGATAGTCCTGAATCTTGACAGTTAGGTTTTCAAGATCCTTCGACGCCTATTATGGAAGGAATTATTAATTTACATCATGATTTAATGTTTTTTATCTGCGTAATTTCAATTTTTGTTACTTGAATGTTAATAAGGACGTTATGATTATTTGATAATTTGCAAAATAAAATTCCATCAAACTTAACTCATGGAATTTTAATTGAAATTATTTGAACAACAACTCCTGCGTTAATTCTAATTATTATTGCAATTCCTTCTTTTTCATTACTTTATGCAATGGATGAAATTGTATCACCGACAATTACAATAAAGGCATTAGGGCATCAATGATATTGAAGTTATGAATATTCAGATTATACTAACGAAAATTATGAGCCAATAAATTTTGATAGTTATATGATCCCTGAAGAAGATTTACTTCAAGGACAATTAAGACTTTTAGAAGTTGATAATCGCATGATTATTCCAATTCAAACACATATACGAATTATTGTTTCAGCTGCGGATGTTTTACATAGTTGAGCGATTCCTTCATTAGGAATAAAATGTGACGCAATTCCAGGTCGTTTAAATCAAGCATCATTATTCATTAAACGTGAAGGTTTATATTATGGTCAGTGTAGCGAAATTTGTGGAGTAAATCATGGATTTATGCCTATTGTTATTGAAGCAACCAATTTACAAAATTATATTAATTGGATAGCAAAAAAATTTGAAATTTAATAAAAAAAATTTTAATGAAATTTCCATTTTTTTTAAAAAGTATTATTTTAATTTTTATTATTTTAATTTTGTTATCTTTTTATTCTTCAATTACTTTTAGACGATTTAAACAATTAATTTCTTTAGTTTTAAAGAAAATTTTTTACTGAAAAAATCTCAATAAAAAAAATTAAATTTTACTATGCTTTTTTTTGCAAAAAAATCTTATCAAAAACATCCTTTTCATCTTGTTGATCCTAGTCCTTGACCTTTTTTTGCAGCATTAGCTGCTTTTTCGTGTACATTAAGCGCAATTTTATATTTTCATTTTATAGTACACGGAAAATTTTTCTTAATTTTTAGTTTAATTTTTCTTTTTTTAATAATGTTTGTTTGATGACGTGATGTTTCTCGTGAATCAAGTTTTGAAGGACATCATACAGGTCTTGTTCAACAAGGCTTGCGTTATGGTATTTTACTATTTATTATTTCAGAAATTTTTTTCTTTGTTGCTTTTTTCTGAGCTTTTTTTCATAATAGTATTTCACCTTCAATTGAACTTGGATCAATTTGACCTCCAAAGGGTATTCATGTTTTAAATCCATGACAAATTCCTTTTTTAAATACATTAATTTTATTGTTATCAGGATGTACAGTAACCTGATGTCATCATGCATTAATTTCTAATTTAAAAAACCAAGTTATTTTAAGTTTATCATTTACAATTATTTTAGCAATTATTTTTACTTCATTACAAGCTTTTGAGTATAAAATGGCAGATTTTCGATTATCAGATGGAATTTATGGTTGTACTTTTTACTTAGCTACAGGTTTTCATGGATTTCATGTTTTAATTGGTACCATTTCTTTACTTATTTGCTTATTGAGATTTTTTAATTTTCAATTAACGCAACAACATCATTTTGGTTTTGAATCTTCAGCATGATATTGACATTTTGTAGATGTTGTTTGGCTTTTTTTATTTGTTTCAATTTATTGATGAGGAGGTATTTAAAAAAATTTAAATTTTAATGAAATTTCTATTTAGTTTTGTTATTTTATTTGTTCTTGTTATTACTAACAAATTATTTTTATTTAATGAAGAATTTTTGATTTTATTAAGTTTTATATGTTTTTGTTTTGTTGTTTACTCTCAATTAGGTTTTTCGGTTAGTTTACGTTTTAAAACAAAAACTTTAGCTATTCAAAATTCATTATTAATTTCAATTAATTCAATTTCTAGTAAATTAAATGAAAAAAAAATTTTAAATCAAAAAATAATTGATTTTAAAAAAAATATTAATTTACTGAAAAAATATTACTTGAAATTTTCAATCAAATTTTTAAAGCAATTTATTGTTTATTTAAATACTCAAGAAAAAATAAATTTTTTGAACAAATTATTCGAATTAAATAAATTAGAAAAGGAATATTTTAAATTAATAATGTTATTATTATTAAAAAAAATAAATACAATTAATGTATTAACAAAATTTTGCGGAACTAATTTATTTATTAAACGTTTTCAAACACTTAATTTAATAAACAAATTATCTTTATTAAAAAAAATTTAAAAAATTTTATTGCGAGTATAGATTAATTAGGTAAATCTTTAGTTTTCCACACTAATATTAGGAGTTCAATTCTCCTTACTCGCTTACCAATTTATAAAAATAATTAAAAATTTTCTAACGTATCGCCAAATGGTAAGGCATTAACTTTTGAAGTTATCATTTAAAGGTTCGAATCCTTTTACGTTAGAAAATTTTTTCCATACTCACTTGGTGAAAAAGGTAAACACGATGGATTTAAAATTCATTCTTCTTAAGTTATTGGTTCGAGTCCAATAGTGAGTATTAATACTTTTTAAAAAATAAAAATTTTTTTATTCTTAATAATGAGAATTATCAAATACCCACTTTTTAATTTAGTTAACGATCATGCAATCTCTTACCCAACTCCAATTAATTTACATTATGCCTGAAATTTTGGATTTCTTTCATTAATATGTCTAGCAATTCAATTAATCACTGGAATTTTTTTAGCAATGCATTATACTCCACACATCAGTTTCGCTTTTTCAAGTGTTGAACATATAATGCGTGATGTTAATTTTGGATGATTAATTCGTTATTTACATGCTAATGGAGCATCAATGTTTTTTATTGTTGTTTACTTTCATATTTTTCGCGGTTTATATTTTGGTTCATATACAAAACCTAAACAATGAGTTTGAGTCATAGGAATCTTGATTTTATTAATTATGATAATTACAGCATTTATAGGATATGTTTTACCATGAGGACAAATGAGTTTATGAGGAGCTACTGTAATTACGAATTTAGTTTCTGCAATTCCTAAAATTGGAAATTACATAGTTTTTTGACTTTGAGGAGGTTTTTCTGTTGATAATGCAACATTAAATAGATTTTTTAGTTTGCATTATTTACTACCATTTTTAATTGTTGCATTATCATTGATTCATATTGCATTGTTACATCAAGAAGGTTCTGGTAATCCTTTAGGAATTTCTTCAACTTCTGATAAAATTAATTTATTCCCGTACTTTGTAATTAAAGATTTATTTGGCCTTTCTTTTTTTCTTTTTTTCTTTTTTTCTCTTATTTTTTTTTTTCCCAATGCATTGGGACATTCGGATAATTACATTGAAGCAAATCCAATGGTTACTCCAACACACATTGTTCCTGAATGATATTTTTTACCTTTTTATGCAATTTTAAGAAGTATACCACATAAATTAGGTGGTGTTATTGCAATGTTACTATCAATTTTAATTTTAATTGCTTTACCTTGATTACATAGTACAGAAATTAGAAGCTCACGATTTCGCCCTTTATATAAATTTTTTTATTGAAGTTTAATAAGTTGCTGTTTATTACTTGGATGAATTGGCGGAATGCCTGTTGAAGATCCCTATATTTTGATCGGTCAAATTTTAAGTATTTTTTATTTTTTTTATTTCTTGTTTATAATTCCAATTTTAGGAAAATTGGAATTAATTTTACTAAAAAAAAGAAGATAGCTGAGGGGTTAAAAGCATTAGACTGTAAATCTATTTTTCATTATTGAAATTCATGGGTTCGAATCCCATTCTTCTTAGAAATTAATAACAAACACAACAGGTATGATGAAATTGGTAAACATATTAGACTTAGACTCTAATTACTTTAATGTTCTTGAGGGTTCGAGTCCCTCTACCTGTATAAAATATTAATGTTACGCTTTTTTGTGTTTTATTTCATTTATTATAAATGAAATAAAACACAAAAAAGCGTAACATTAATATTTTATACAGGTAGAGGGACTCGAACCCTCAAGAACATTAAAGTAATTAGAGTCTAAGTCTAATATGTTTACCAATTTCATCATACCTGTTGTGTTTGTTATTAATTTCTAAGAAGAATGAATTTTATAATTTTTTTGGATTCACGATTATTTTGATAGTTAATATTTTGTTTTTTTAATAAAAAAACTGTTTTTTGATGAATTGTTAAAACAATAACCCCAATCATTGCAATTAAAAGAATACATCCTGCAATTATAAAAAGAAAAGAATAATTTGTAAATAACACATTTCCTAAAGATTCAATATTAGTAATTCCTGAAAGTTGGGAAATTCAATTAATAAAATCCAATTTTAAGTGTAAATCCTTTAAAGTATCAAAAAAACTAAAAAAATTCCAAAAAAAATCAATGAAAAAAATAAAAATTCCAAGAAATAAAGGTAAATAATATAATAATAAATAATTAAGAATTTTAGGCGGCGATTTAATATTTAACATCATGACAACAAATAAAAATAAAACTGCTATAGCGCCAACATAAACAATAAGTAATAAAAATGCTAAAAATTCTGCTCCTAAAAAAAGTAATAAAAAAATAACATTAAAAAAAGTTAAAATCAAAAATAAAACGGAATAAACAGAGTTTTCAGAAAAAATAACTAATAAAGCTGAACTAGTAATAAAAAAATAAAGTAATAAAAAAATAAAGTTTTCGAAAAACATATTATAAAAGATTTTAACAAATTTTGTGGGCGAAGAATGGGATTCGAACCCATGAATTTCAGAATCACAAACTGAAGCTAAACCTGCCTAGCTCTCTTCACCAAAAAATCCTAAAAATTAAATTTTAGAAAAATATTTTAAAAAATTTATAATTTGAGCAGGATTCAAATTTTTAGGACATACTTTTGTACAATTAGTAATTCCATGGCATTTTGTTATTCGCATAGAATTAGTCAAAAAACTTAAGCGGGTTTTTTGTCCAGAATCACGTGAATCAATCAATCATTTATATGTTTGAAGAAGAATTGCTGGACCTAAATATTTATCATAATTTCATCAATAACTAGGACAACTAGCGGAACAACAAGCACACAAAATACATTCGTATAATCCATCCAAACTAAAGCGATCAATTTTTGATTGCAAATTTTCCCTATTTTTTATTTTGTTAGATTTTTTAGTATGAATAAGTCATGGTTTAATTAAACGATATTGATTATAAAAATTTGTTAAATCACAAACTAAATCTTTTAAAATTAGCATATGAGGCAAAGGGTAAATTGTTAAAAATTGCGAAAACTGTGAATTAAAATTTTTTAAACACGCTAAAGAATTAATTCCATTTATATTCATTGAACAACTTCCACAAATCCCTTCGCGACAAGAACGGCGAAAAGTTAATGTTGAATCATAATTATTTTTAATGTAAAAAAGTAAATCTAAAATCATTAAATGCTTTACTGCATTTAATTTTAATGGAAAAATATTAAATCAAGGTTTTAAACTTAAATAAGGATTTCATCTGTAAATCCGAACATAAAAAAAATGTGAATTTACATAATGTATGTCATCAAATAAAAATTTTTCGATTTTTTGTAAAAACATAAACTAATTTTAAGAAAAATTTTATTAAATTAATATAATAAAAACAAAGAAAAAAAGTCCAATTATTTTATTGCAAAATTCTAAATTTTTAAAATTTTGTAAATATGTAAAATTCCAAAAAATGATTTTTAAACCATTTATTATATGAAAAATTCCTAATTTTAAAACAAATAATTTTAAAAAACTTAAAATGATAAACAAAAACTTATTGATAAACAGAAATCTATAAAAAAAAACATTAAACGAATATAAGTAAACAATTATTAAAGTTAAAATTAAAGTTAAAATTGTTAAAGAAGAAACACGATGAAGGATTGAAAAAATAGAAGAAGATTGGTTAAGATAAATTGTTAAATGAGGAGAAAAGGGTTTGAGTAAATAATAAAAAGAACGAAACATAGTTTTTTATGTCCAGAATAGGATTCGAACCTATGCCACAAAGGTTTTCAACCTTTTGCTCTACCTAACTGAGCTATCTAGACAAAATTTTTTAAAGAAACGTAGATGAAGTAGGATTCGAACCTACGATAAGATTCCTTATGTCAATTTTCAAAATTGATACTTTAAACCACTCAGTCATTCATCTATTAAGTTTTAGAGTAGTAGGATTCGAACCTACACTTTTTTACTCCCAAAGTAAATATGTTTACCAAATTACATTATACTCTATTAAATTACATTTGTTTAATTAAGTAAATAAAATTAAAAAAGCCATCATTAAAGCAAATAAAGCTACAGCTTCAGTTAAAGCAAAGCCTAAAATTGTATAACCAAATAATTGTTGTTTTAAAGATGGATTTCTTGCATAAGCCATTACTAATGAACCAAATACAATTCCTACACCAGCACCTACACCAGTTAAACCAATTGTTGCTAATCCTGCGCCAATCATTTTTGCACTTTGTAAAGTAATATTCATAATTTTCTAAAAAAATTAATTTTATGTTTTTAAAACCTCTCAAAAATCAGTTAATTTTTTTAAGCTAGAATTGGACTCGAACCAATTAAACAAAGATTTGCAATCTTTTGCATCACCATTTTGCTTTCTAGCCAAAAATTTTTTTAATAAATCCTTTAGTTGTATTTGATTAACGAGAATAGGACTTGAACCTATAACTCTTAGATTATGATTCTAATGTTCTAACCATTAAACTATCTCGTTATTTTTTATAAACGACGTTTTTTTTTTGACTTACATCCATTTGTTGGTTCGTTTGAATTATCTATAAATGAAAGTATTGAATCCTGAAAAAAAAAAAATAAAATTCGAGTAAAAAGCTTTTTTGATTTATTATAACCTTTTGATCTAATATGAATTTTTAAATTTTGATGTAATTTTAGTTCATTTAAATTTAGAAAAATAAAATTTTTAATAAATGAATTAGTTAATTTTTTTAAACCTTTTACTTTTAAACTACCAAGAGATTTTCATAATAATACTTCACCTTTAAAATTGGTTAAAGTTAAAAAGATATTATTTTGAGTAAATAAAATTAATAAAAAATATAACTTCATTTAAATTTTTTTTTAAAATTTTTTATTAACAAAATTTACCTTCCCACAAATATTTTATTGCAGTATTATAAAATAATTAAATTATGCATTTGAATTCCAATGGTTTCAAGCAATTAATAAAATTTAATTTTTTTTATGTTAATAAAAACCTTATTCTCATTCTAAAGCTCCTTTAAACCATTCATAAATAAATCCTAAAGTCAAAATTATTAAGAAAAAAAGCATAGTTCCAAAACCAAAAAAGTTAATGGTTTTTAAAGAAACAATTCAAGGAAAAAGAAAACTAATTTCTAAATCAAAAATCAAAAATAAAATTGCAACTAAATAAAAACGAATATCAAAAGTCATTCTTGCATCTTCAAATGGATTAAAACCACATTCGTATGCACTTAATTTTTCTTGATCTGCTTTTTGAAAAACAAGTAAATATGAAAGAAAAAATATTAAAAATGATAAAAAAAGTGAAAAAGTGAAAAAAGTTAAAATCAAAAAATATTCAGAAAAAATAAGATTCATTATTAAAAAGGTTTTTAAATTAAATTAATCAATCGAATGCTAATAAACTACTACTAATTAAAAATATATAACTTAATGAAAATGGTAAAAGAATTTTTCATCCTAAACGCATTAATTGATCATATCGATAACGTGGAAAAGATGATCGTACCCAAATAAAACCAAAAAGTAAAAAAATAAGTTTCAAGCCAAATCAAATAACTCCAGGAACTCAAAAAAAAAGAGTTATTGGAAAAATTGGTAATCAACCACCAAAAAATAAAATAACTGTCAATCCACTCATTAAAATCATATTAGCATATTCTCCTAAAAAAAATAATGCAAATCCCATTGCAGAATATTCAACATTGTATCCTGCGACTAATTCCGCTTCAGCTTCAGGTAAATCAAAAGGTGCGCGATTAGTTTCGGCTAAAATTGAAATATAAAACATTAAAGCTGCTGGAAAAAGAGGAATAATAAATCAAATATGTTGTTGAGCTAAAACAATCTCAGAAAAATTTAAAGAACCTGCGCATAACAAGACATTTATTATAATTAATCCAATAGAAACTTCATAAGAAATCATTTGTGCAGTTGATCGTAATGCGCCTAAAAAAGCATATTTTGAATTACTAGATCATCCTGCAATTATAATTCCATAAACTCCCAAAGAAGAAACAGCTAAAAGATACAAAACACCAATATTTAAATCAGCAAAAACTAAACCTTCATCAAAAGGAATTACACATCATGATAGTAAACCAAATAAAAACGTGAGAATTGGAGCCAAAATAAAAATATTTGAATTAGCACTAGAAGGCAAAACTGTTTCTTTTACAAATAATTTTAAACCATCTGCTAATGGTTGTAATAATCCAAAAACTCCAACAATATTAGGACCTTTTCTTCTCTGAATTGATCCCATTACTTTTCGTTCAGCAAGTGTCATATAAGCAATTGCTATCAATAATGGTAAAATTAATGAAAATATTTTTAAAAAGATATAAAACATATTATAAAAGATTTTTTAATTTAAAAATGCACTACGCAATAAATTTGAAAATAAAAAAATACTATCAAAATCTAAGAACAGAAAAGAAATTAAAGCTACTAAAAAATTAAAAACTAATAAAGTTTCAATTTTAGCAGTTGAATTAACAACTGGTAAATAAGAAAATTCAATTGAAATAAAATAATTCTTTTTTATTAAATTAATATAATAAAAACAAGAAATACAATTAAATAATAAAAGGCTAAATACTAAAAAGAAGAAAGAAGATGAAACTGCTGAGTAAAGTACAAAAAATTTTGCAAAAAATCCTGATAAAGGAGGGATTCCAGCAAATGAGAATAAAATAATGGTAAACAAAATCGCAAGAGGTTGATTTGTAAAATTTAAAAACATTAATGAATTAAAAAATCGCGGAGTAAAATTATTTGGAAATTTAAAATTTGAAAAAATGGCAAAAAAACCAAAAAATGCTGAAGACATTAATAAGTAAATAAGTAAATAAGTAAATAAGTAAATAAAATTATCAATATTTATAGAACATAAATTAAGTAAAAAAAAGCTAATATGTGTTATAGAACTAAAAGCAATAAAACGTTTTCATTTCGTTTGTATTAAAGCACCAGCAGTTCCAAACAAACTCGATAAAAAAGTACAAATTACTAAAAAAAAATAAATTTCTGTAAATAAATAACTTGAAAAAGTTAGAAAAAGAAAACGAAGAAGCAAAGTTAAAATTGTAATTTTTGGTAATATAGCAAAAAAACTTGTTACAGAAGTTAAAGCACCTTCATAAATATCAGGGACTCAAAAATGAAACGGAGCTGCTCCCAATTTAAATAATAAAGCGGTTAAAATACAAAAAATACTTAAAAAAAGTCCAAAAGTAAAAGTAATTGAAGAATCAAAAGTAATTGAAAAACCTGTAAAAAAAAGTAAAATATCTTGTAAATTTGTTAAACCGGTAAAATTATATAATAATGTAAAACCAAATAACAATAATGAAGAAGCAAATGCTCCTAAAATAAAATATTTTAAACCAGATTCAGTAGAAAATTCAGAATTTCGATGGATACTAGTTAAAATATAAAAAGTTAAGCTTAAAAACTCAATGAGTAAGTAAACAGAAAGTAAATCAAAAGCTTGTAATAATAAAGATAGCGCGATTATACTTAATAAAATTAAAATTCAAAATTCAAAATTCAAAATAAATTTCACGTTTGGAAAAAGTAAAAATCAAATCAACGAAAAAAAATAGATTAAAATTTTTCCATAAAATGCTAAAGAGTCGTTTATTAATAAATTATTTCAATAAATGAAAAAAAGAGGAGATGTTAATATTAATAAAATAAAACTAAAAAACAACCCTTGTAAAATAAAAAATCGAATACATTTAGTTAAAATAGGAAATTGTAAAGAAGATGAATTACTATAAATTGAACCAAAAATTAAACAAAAACAAACAATCGAAAATAAAAATAATTCAACAAGAAGAGGATAAATATTAAGGTAAAAAATATTTAAAGTCATAATTCTATACAAATATTTAAAATAAAAAAAAACATTAAACGAATTAAGAAAATTAAGAAAAATTTAATTTCAATTTGATGAATATAATCTTTTAAAATAGCCTGTAAACCATAAAAAAAATGAATAAAAATAAAATTTAAAAAAACCATAAAAAATTCAAAATCTAAAATTAAACTAAAAATCAAAAACACCAAAAAAGAATAACGAAAAAATCAAAAGAACATATTAATATAAGAAAAAAATTTAATTTTTTAAAAATAATAATTTAAACAAATTTAAAATAGAGAAATTAATTTCATATAAAAATGAATTTGGAAAAATTCCTAATCATAAAATAACAAAACTTAAAATAAACATTATAAAAAATTCTCTTCGAGAAATATCCTGAAATTGATTATAATAATATATATTTAGTAATCCGAAACTAACTCTATTTAAAAGTCATATAGCATAACTTGCAGAAAGAATAACACCAATAAGAGCAAAACTTACTAAAATAAAACTAATTTTTGAAATTCCTATCAAAATAAGAAATTCTCCAATAAAACTACTAGTTCCTGGAAAACTAATATTTGAAAATGAAAAAAACATAAAAAATATTACAAATAAAGGCATTACTTGTGCTAAACCTCCAAAATATTTTAAAATTCGTGAATTATAGCGATCATATAATATTCCAATACAAAAAAACATTGCGCTTGAAATTAGACCATGACTTAACATTAAAATAATACTTCCTTCAAGTCCATTAATATTTAATGAAAAAATTCCTAAGGTTACAAAACCCATATGTGCAATAGAAGAATATGCGATAATTTTCTTTAAATCAATTTGACGTAAAGTTGTTAAAGAACCATAAATAATAGCTATCAAACTCAATAAAAAAACTAATGGACTAAAATAAAGACTAGCAAGAGGAAAAAGCGGTAAAGAAAAACGTAAAAATCCGTAACCTCCTAATTTTAAAAGAACACCTGCTAAAATAACTGAACCTGCCGTTGGAGCTTCAGCATGAGCTTCAGGTAACCAAATATGAAATGGAATCATTGGAATTTTAACCGCAAAACCTAAAAAGAATAAGCTTCATAAAATTAATTGTAAAGTAAATGAAAAATCTGTAAATCATAAAATAAGAAGGTCAGTAGTACCTTTAACTGAATAAATAAAAATAATTGCAGACAACATAAATAAAGAACCTACTAATGTATATAAAAAAAACTGTAATGCTGCTCTAATTTTACGCTCTCTTGAACCTCAAATTCCAATGATTAAAAACATTGGAATTAAAACACTTTCAAAAAAAATATAAAATAATAAAATATCTAATACACAAAATACTTGAATTAAACAAAATTCTAAAAAAAGAAAACATAAAAAATATTCTTTTATAAAAAATTTTGGATTTTCTCAACTAATTAAAATACATAAATTTATTAAAAAAGTTGTTAGAATTAAAAAGAATAAAGATATCCCATCTATACCTATAGAATAATTTATATTAAAAAAAGAAATTAAACGGTAAGTTTGTGAAAATTGAAATTGAGAGGTTGATTCAATAAAATTTATTCAAAGAAGTAATGAAGAAAGAAATGTAATTGATGTCACTGTTAGTGAAAAAAATTTTATAAAATTTTTTTCCGAATTTGAAACAAAAAATATTAGAATAAAAATTCCTACTAAAGGTAAAATCATAATTAACACTAATGGGTTGAAAGAAAAAGTAAACATGCTAGTTAAACAGAATTTTTATAGAATAGATTTTCTATCAATTTTGAGTTCAGATCGATTTGAACGATCAACCTTACGCTTATCAAGTTACAATCGAAAACTAAAATTTTTTAATTAACGTTGTATAAAACTACACATGATAATTAACTTATCATGCAGCTTAAAATTTTATTAATCCAGCAATAATTTTTTCATTACAAAAAACACTTTGCCTAAAAAATTTCCTATTACTTAAAAAAACTTATCTAAGTAAACCACATTTTCAATTTATTTTATTTAAATTCATAAGAAATTTACTTTACAAAAAAATTTACTATAAACTTGTCTTAATTAAGAACTTTTTCTAGCACGCTTTTTGAAATTATAGTAACTAATTAATTAAATTAATTATTTAAAAAATTTAGAAAAATTGTTTTCAGTAAATTGCTATTTGTTTTCTATAAAAAATTAAATTTTACTAATTTAGCGTTATATTAATAAAAAGTTGTTTTTTTATTAATATATAAATTAGTTTGTATACACTAATATATAATAAGATCTTCCCTTATACTAAAATTAAATTTATTGGTCTTTATCAAAAATATATTATTTTATACCAAATATGGCACACGCGTACGCTCTAACCCTTAAGCTATGAACTCAACAATATTATTAAATAATATAAAATATTGAAATGAAAAAAATAATAAATAAGTTAAATATTGGTAAAGAAAATAGAATAGAATAAAGAATAAAGAATAAAGAATAAAGAATAAAGAAAATATAATGAATTATCTGACCTGTTTGTAAAAAAATAATAAAAATTGAAATTCTTTTAATTAAAATACTTAAACCAAAAGGGCCAATTAATTCAAGAAAACCACGATCTAAATTTTTATATGAAATCAAATATCCAAAATTTAGTAATGGATAAACAAAAACTTTATTAAAAATAAAATCAAAAAATCATTTTTTATTAATTAAAAAAAAAAAATTATTTAAATAATTTAAATAATTAACAAATTTAATAGTTAATAAATTTAGAAAAGTTGCAACAACAAAACCAAATAACGTAAAAAGAAATGGAAGCCATTTGAATTTAATGTATAAAAACTCACTTTCCAAGAAATAATTATTTTCAGGTCATATAAATATAGAGTTTATTCAACAATCAATTCCTAAACCTAAAAAAAACTCTTTAAAAAAATAACCTGAAAAAATACTACATATTGCGAGAAGAATTAATACAAAAATTGTTAGAAATGAAGATTCATAAATTGTTTGAGAAAATTTACGTGATGAATTCATATTATTGAAAAACGTCAAATAAATTAAACGAAACGAGTAAAATGAAGTAAAAAATGCTGCAAGAATTCCTAATCAACAAGCTAAAATTCCAAAAAATGAAGGTAAATTAGAATTACGAAATAAATTTGTAATTTCTAAAATTACATCTTTTGAATAAAAACCCGTTAAAAAAGGAAAACCTATTAAAGCTAAAGAACCTATTAACATTAAAGAATAAGTAAGAGGTAAAAACGAAACTAAAGAACCCATTCTTCTCATATCTTGTTCATTATTGCTTGCATGAATAATTGAACCTGCACTTAAAAATAAAAGAGCTTTAAAAAAAGCATGGTTAAACAAATGAAATAAACTAACATTATAATGAGATAAGCCACAACAAAATATCATATATCCAAGTTGACTACAAGTTGAATAAGCAATTACTTTTTTTATATCGTGTTGAAATATTCCTGTAAAAGCGGCAAAAAAAGCAGTGAAAGCTCCTACTAAAGTTAAAAAATTTAACATTATAGGGGAAAATTCAATTATAGGGGAAAAGCGAATAATTAAAAAAACTCCAGCAGTTACCATAGTAGCAGCATGAATTAATGCAGAAACAGGGGTAGGACCCTCCATCGCATCTGGTAATCATGTATGTAAACCTAATTGCGCAGATTTTCCAATTGCGCCAATTATTAAGAAAAAACTAATAAGTGACAAATAATGAAAATTAAAAGAAAATAAGTGAATATGATAATTACTAATTAAAGGAACTAATGAAAACATTATATTAAAATCTAAAGTACCTTCAAAAATTTGTAATAAAAGTAAAATAGCAAAAAGTAAAGCTAAATCTCCAATTCGATTAATAACTAAAGCTTTTAAAGCTGCTTTATTTGCTGCTAAACGGGTAAATCAAAAATTTATTAGTAAATAAGATGCTAAACCAACACCTTCTCAACCTAAAAATAATTGTAAAAGATTTCCGGATGTTACAAGAATCAACATAAAAAAAGTAAAAATTCCTAAAAAGGAAATAAATCTTTGGAAATGCGGATCTGTTTTCATATAATCGAAAGAATATAAGTGAACTAAAGTCGAAATAAAAGTAATTATAATAAGCATAGACGAAGTTAAATTATCAAATAAAAAATTTCATTTAATATTAATATTGTCTGAAATTATTCAAGTAAATATATCAATATAAATAATATGACCATTTAAGCCAATTTCAAAAAAGATAAAAATAGAAACAAGAAAAGATAAAAATAAACAAATTATTGAAATAATAGTACTTCCGTAAAATCCAATTAAACGACCGAAAAATCCTAAACTTATAGAACTAAATAAAGGTAAAAAAATTATTAGTAAATACATGTTATTCAAAAAATTTTTTTACTTGTTAACTTTTTTTTTATTTAAAAATAAAGGATAAAATTTTAAAGAATTCAGTAAAATTGAATTACAAAAAAAAATTGAAAATGCTGAAGAAATTAAAATTTTTTTGTTTAAAACTAAAAAATTATTTTTAAAAGGTTTTTTAATAAAATTAAACTTTACATGAAATAATTTATTAAATAAAATAAAACGAATTTTACTCAAAGTTTTACTCAAAGTTTTTAAAATATTTTGTTTTTTTTCAATTACAGCAACAGTAGATTGAATTTCAAATTCTTGATTATTTTTAATAAACTTAATTCGAGCTTTAATAGTTTTCAAAAAAAGTGGTAAAAAATAGTAAGATATTAAAAAATAAAAAAATGTAAAACAACAAACTAGTCAAAAGATTTGTGGAAGGATTATTAAAAAATCTAATTGAGGCATTTTTAAAAAAAGTTTTTAATGTAAATCTAATACATCATTTAAATAAATACAAGTTAAAAGTGTAAATACATAAGCCTGTAAAAGCGCAATTGCCAATTCCAAACCAATTAAAATAAAAAGTAAAGATAATGGAATTAAATGTAAAATTGAAAGTAATCCTCCAGAAATTAGCATTGTTCAAGCAAATCCAGCAATAATTTTTAGTAAAGTATGTCCAGAAGTCATATTAGCAAACAAACGAATAGCTAACGTAAATACTTTAACAAAATACGACAAAAATTCAATAGTAATTAAAAGAGGAACAATAATCAATGGTACGTTACGAGGAAGGAAAAGTGAAAAGAAATTTAACCCATGGGTTTTTAAACCAATAATATTAATACCAATAAAAAGCGCTAAAGATAACCCAAAGGTAAAAGCTATATGACTAGTAATAGTGAAACTATAAGGAATCATACCTAGTAAATTACTGAATAGTAAAAATAAATGTAAAGTAAAAATAAATGGAAAGTAAATTTCACCCTTTAAACTTAAATTTTCAGAAACAATATTACTAGTTAAAAAATAAAATTCTTCATGAAGTAATTGTCAATAATTTGGAATCAAATTTACTTTAAAAAAACTTAAACTTAATCAAAAAAATGAAAGACTAATAACAAATACCATCAATAAAGAAGCATTTGTAAAACTTAAATTTAAATCATAAATATAAAATGGGATAATATTAATAATTTCAAATTGCTCTAAAGGGCTAGTTATAATGAACATAAAAATTTTTATTTAAAATGTTTTTTTATTAATTATTAATTTAAATAATTAATCAAGAGAAGAGGGACTCGAACCCTCAAAATTGGTTTTGAAAACCAAAGCTTTACCAAATTAAGCTATTCTCCTAAAAAAAATATAAAGTTTATGGAAGCAATCGGACTCGAACCAATAACTTATAAATGCAAATCATATATTTTAACCAATCTTTTTAAAACTATGCTCCCTTTAACAATTAATTACTCTCTCATACAAGTTTTTTTTATAAAGTATATAAAATTTGCACGATAAATTTTAAATTTATCGTGCAAATTTTATATACTTTATAAAAAAAACTTGTATGAGAGAGTAATTAATTCAACAGGTAGAATATTTCATTTACATTGAAAAAGTTATTGGTTCGAGTCCATTATTACTTAATAAATAACTTTACTTACTCATAATATCCTACTATTAGATAAAATCCAAAGTGTTTTTGTTATAAAAAATTATAAATAAAATTTTTAAAATGAAGAAGTATAGAGAAAAAAAATCAAAACTTACACGAGTTTTTAGTTTAATAGGATAAAACATCAATCTTCTAAATTGAATATGAGGGTTCGAGTCCCTTAAAACACACACACACAAACTTACTTCTAAATAACTTCACTACCCCGGAGTTGGTAGGTGAGGAAGAAAAAAAAGAGAGTAGAGAGAGAGTAAATTAATTATATCTTTGTATTCCATAGGAAGAGGGGGATTGAGAAAAAAACTATTTATTATTTATTTAAGAAACCACAAACAAACAAAGTTATATATCTTTATGTTGTTATATAAGAAGAATGGGATTCGAACCCATGATATTATTTTTATAATATAATATAACAACTTAGCAAATTGTCGCTTTAATCCTCTCAGCCACCCTCTCTCATACAAGTTTTTTTTATAAAGTATATAAAATTTGCACGATAAATTTTAAATTTATCGTGCAAATTTTATATACTTTATAAAAAAAACTTGTATGAGAGAGAATTTTATACTTCTTGATAGCTTAATTAGGTTAAAGCGTTTGGTTGTTAACCATAAGAGTATAGGTTCGAGTCCGATTCAAGAAGTTTTTTTATTACTTACGTTTGTAGCTTAATTGGATAAAGCTTTAAATTACGAATTTAATGATCGAAAGTTCAAATCTTTCCAAACGTATATACACCATTAAGAGTGACTAGCTTAATTGGATAAAGCTTTAAACTTTTAATTTAATGATTTTAGGTTCGAAACCTAAGTCACTCAAATCAAATGTATGTCTATTATCTTTAAAGAATTAAATTTATCACTCCGCTATTTGCTTTTTACTTGCTTTTTACTTGCTTTTTACTGTTTTAAAAAATTTCCCACTATTTTATTATTTTTTTTTTATCCAGTTGGTAAAATTTTAAAAAAAAAATTATTAATTTTGCATGTTTTAGAACTCATTAACTCTAGTTTTTTTCTTACTTTATCTATTACTGGCCTTATTATTTTTATCTTTCTAAATTTTTTACTTAAAATATTTTTTTCTTCTAGTTGATACGCCTTACAAATTGAATTATTTTCACTTTTCCTTCATTTGATTTTCCTTCATTTGATTTTCACTTCGTTTTTTTTTTATTTAATTTATATTTTTATTTTTAAGGTAGGATTATTTTGGAATTTTGGAATTTTTAATTCTTTTCAACTTTTTGAAATACAATTTCAAGTTATTCGCTTTTTGGAGTTTCAAATTAATAATTTTAATCTATTTTTTTTCTCTTCGACTATTTGTTTAATTTTTTCAATTATTCTTCGTTGGCTTTTTCCTTGAAAAACTATTTTTTTAGTTTTTCGCCAAATTAAATTTTCTCTATTTTTATTTTTATTTTTATTTTTATTTTTATTTTATTCAGAAATATCTTTTCAATCTTTATTTTTATTTTTATTTTTATTTTTATTTTTAGAACTAATTTTTTTTTATATTTGTTGAAAATTAAAATAAACACTTTAATTAGTAATTTTTTATGGTTACTTTAAGGCAGTTAACTGCGTGTCGCAGAAGAAGAAAAAAAATCATTAAAAATACGATTTTGCAAAATTCGCCACAGAAAAAAGCAATATGTTTAAAAGTTTATACTATGAATCCAAAAAAACCGAATTCTGCTGAACGAAAAGTTGCTAAAATAAAATTTTCGAATGGGAAAACTACAATTGGTTATATTCCAGGAGAAGGTCATTCTTTGCAACAGCATTCGATTGTTTTAGTTGAAGGAGGTAGAATAAAAGATTTACCTGGAATTAAATATAAATTTATTAAAGGAGTTTTTGATTTTTCATAAAAAATCATTAAAAAAGCTTCTATCGTTTAATTGGATAGGACATTGTTTTTTCGAAACAATAATGTGAGTTCAAGCCTCACTAGAAGTATATAAAAAACGGGATAGAGTAAAAAAAGGTTTAACTCATTAGGCTCATGTTCTAAAGTTATAGGTTCAAGTCCTATTCCCGTACTTTATTTTGAAATAGTTAGAATTAAAGTTTTACAAAATAATAAAATTTAA